TTTCTGTTTGAAACCTTGGCGCAGGTCTAAACTACAATCCCCTCATAGAGATCCAATGACAAAGAAAAGGCAAAAAGATGATTTTTGTTTTTTAACAGTTTGGGGAATGGAAGCTGAACTGCCTTTTGGTTCTCCCCGAAAAAAACCTTCCTTTTTTGAACCCATTTTTAAAGAACTCGGAAAAAAAATTAGAAAATTGAAAAAGAATTGTTTTGGAGTTCTAAGAGTTTTAAAAGAAAAAACAAAATTTTTTCTAACGGTCGCAAAAGAAATAAAAGAATGGGTTATCAAAAGTGTTCTATTTATAAAAAGAATACTCTCAAAAATAAATCCAATTCAATTATTTGGATTGAGAGAAGTATATGAATCGAGTGAAACTAAAAAAGAAAAAGATTTTATAATCAGTAATAGTAATCGGATTATTCATGAATCGTCTATTCAATTTCGATCTATGGATTGGACAAACTATTCACTGATAGAAAAAAAAACGAAAGATCTGACTGATAGAACAAGCACAATCCGAAATCAAATAGAAAAAATTACAAAAGACAAGAAAAAGGAATTTCTAACTCCAGAGATAAATATTAGTCCTAACAAAAAAAGTCATAAGTCTAAAAGACTAGAATCCCCCCAAAAATTTTGGCAGATATTAAAAAGAAGAAATACTCGATTAATCCGTAAATCGCATTATTTTATAAAATTTTTCATTGAAAGAATATACATAGATATCCTTCTATGTATCATTAATATTCCCCAGATCAATGCACAACTTTTTCTTGAATCAACAAAAAAAACGATTGATAAATACATTTACAATAATGAAGCAAATCAAGAAAGAATTGATAAAACAAATCAAAATACAATTCACTTTATAAAGTCACTTTCTAATATTTCTAATATTAGTAATATTAATAAGAATTCACAGATTTTTTTTGATTTATCCTCCTTGTCACAAGCATATGTATTTTACAAATTATCACAAACCCAAGTTATTAACTTGTATAAGTTAAGATCTGTCATTCAATATCACGGAACATCTCTTTTTCTTAAGAATGAAATAAAGGATTATTTTGGAGCACAAGGACATTCCGAATTAAGACATAAGAAACTTCGGAATTCTGGAATGAATCAATGGAAAAACTGGTTAAGGGGTCATTATCAATACGATTTATCTCGGATTAGATGGTCTAGATTAGTACCGCAAAAATGGCGAAACAGAGTTAATCAACGTTGTATGGCTCAAAATAAAGATTTAAAAAAATGGGATTCATATGAAAAAGACCAGTTAATTCATTACGAAAAAGAAAATAATTATGAAGTAGACTCATTACAAAATAAAACAGAGAATTTTAAAAAACACTATAGATATAATCTTTTATCATATAAATCGGTTAATTATGAAGATAATAAGAACTCATATATTTATGGATTGCCATTACAAGTAAATAATAACCAAAAGATTTCTTATAATTATAACACACGTAAACACAAATTATTTGATATGATGGTAGGTATCCTTATTAAAAATTCTCTAGGAGAAGCTGATATTATGGATATGGAGAAAAGTCCGGATAGAAAATATTTTGATTCTAGAATTCTAAATTTTTGTCTTAGAAAGAAAGTCGATATTGAGTCCTGGATCGATATCGATACTGGTACCAATAGTAAAAAAACTAGGAATTATCAAATAATTGAAAAAATTGATAAGAAAGACCTTTTTTATCTCACAATTCATCAAGATCAAGAAATAAAATCATCCAATAAAAAAAGATTTGATTGGATGGGAATGAATGAAGAAATACTAAGTCGTCCCATATCGAATCTGGAATTTTGGTTCTTCTCAGAATTTGTGTTACTTTATAATGCATATAAAATAAAACCGTGGGTCATACCGATCAAATTACTTCTTTTAAATTTTACTGAAACTGAAAATGTTAGTGAAAATAAAAACATCAACGGAAAGCAAAAACAAAAAGGGGATCTTTTTATACCATCGAACGAAAAAAAATCTCTTGAATTAGAGAATCAAAATCAAGAAGAAAAAGAACCCACAATCCAAGGGGATATTGGAGCCGTTATCTCAAACCAAGAAAAGGGTGTTGAAGAAGATTATGTAGGATCAGACATAAAAAAACGTATAAAGAAAAAGAAATACAAAAGCAATATGGAAGCAGAACTCGATTTTTTCCTAAAAAGGCATTTGCGTTTTCAATTGAGATGGGAGGGTTCTTTAAATGAAAGAATACTCAATAATATCAAAGTATACTGTCTCCTGCTTAGACTGATAAATCCATCAGAAATTGCTATATCCTCTATTCAAAGGGGAGAAATGAGTTTGGGTATAATGCTGATCCATAAGGATTTAACTCTTACAGAATTGATGAAAAGGGGAATATTAATTATCGAACCAGTTCGTCTGTTTATAAAAAATGATGGACAATTTATTATGTATCAAACCATAAGTATTTCATTGGTTCATAAGAGTAAGCACCAAACTAATCAAAGATGCCGAGAAAAAGGATATGTTGATAAGAATCATTTTGATAAATCCATTGCAAGACATCAAAGGATAACTGGCAGTAGCGACAAAAATCATTATGATTTGCTTCTTGTTCCTGAAAATATTTTATCGACTAGACATCGTAGAGAATTGAGAATTCTAATTTGTTTCAATTCAATGAATAGGAATGATATAGATAGAAATCCAGTATTTTGCAATGTGAACAACATAAAAAGCTGTGGTCAATTTTTGGATGAAAGCAAACATCTTGATAGAGATCAAAATAAATTAATTAAATTAAAGTTCTTTCTTTGGCCCAATTATCGATTAGAAGATTTAGCTTGTATGAATCGCTATTGGTTTGATACCAATAATGGCAGTCGTTTCAGTACGGTAAGGATACATATGTATCCACAATTAAAAATTCGGTGATAGTTCATTTTTCCTATATATATCCTGTACCATATCTGGTATATGAAAGCAAACAGATGCACACATGCGTTGTCTTACATTCCATTCTGATACATGATACTAATTCAATGGCGTATCAATTAGATCTATAAATGAATCAAGAGAATCTTATTATTTTAGGTCTACTAAATTATTATCTTTTCCGAGTGCCATCCTTTTGTATCCCTATACGAATCAAATTGAAAGTTGAATTAATCGTTGATTAATTTTATTTGATAAAATTAGTAGTCCATAACGAAATTCGGTATACCAGATCAAAATGACGGGGATTTTTATTACTGATCGGTAAAATTCATATCTTTAAAAAAGAGGGGGAAAATTTTTTGTTTTATGATAAAAAATGCATTCATCTCGGTTATTTCGCAAGAAGAAAACAGGGGGTCTGTTGAATTTCAAGTATTCAGTTTCACCAATAAGATACGAAGACTGACTTCACATTTGGAATTACACAGAAAAGACTATTTATCTCAGAGAGGTCTACGGAAAATTCTGGGAAAACGTCAACGGCTACTGGCTTATTTGTCAAAGAAAAATAGAGTACGTTATAAAGAATTAATTAGTCACTTGGATATTCGAGAGCCAAAAACTCATTAATTTGCAGAGCTTTAATTATTAATTATTTGATTTATTAGATATTGAATTTGAATGAATTTCTTTTTGTTTTCAGCAATTCACGGAAGAATGAATCGGGGAAAAACCTATGAATGTACCAGCTACAAGAAAAGACCTCATGATAGTAAATATGGGTCCTCACCACCCATCAATGCATGGTGTTCTTCGACTCATCATTACTCTAGACGGTGAAGATGTTATTGACTGTGAACCAATATTGGGTTATTTACACAGAGGAATGGAAAAAATTGCGGAAAACCGAACAATTATACAATATCTTCCTTATGTAACACGTTGGGATTATTTAGCTACTATGTTCACAGAAGCAATAACCGTAAATGCACCAGAGCAGTTAGCAAATATTCAAGTACCTAAAAGAGCCAGCTATATCAGAGTAATTATGTTGGAGTTGAGTCGTATAGCTTCTCATTTGTTATGGCTTGGTCCTTTTATGGCAGATATTGGTGCACAAACCCCTTTCTTCTATATTTTCAGAGAAAGAGAATTAGTATATGATCTATTCGAAGCTGCCACCGGTATGAGAATGATGCATAATTATTTTCGTATCGGAGGAGTAGCTGCTGATCTACCTCATGGTTGGATAGATAAATGTTTGGATTTCTGCGATTATTTTTTAACAGGGGTTGCTGAATATCAAAAACTTATTACACGGAATCCTATTTTTTTAGAACGAGTTGAGGGAGTAGGCATTATTGGTGGGGAGGAAGCAATAAATTGGGGTTTATCAGGACCAATGTTACGAGCTTCCGGAATACAATGGGATCTTCGTAAAGTTGATCATTATGAGTGTTACGACGAATTTGATTGGGAAGTCCAATGGCAAAAAGAAGGAGATTCATTAGCTCGTTATTTAGTACGAATCAGTGAAATGACAGAATCTATAAAAATTATTCAACAGGCTCTGGAAGGAATTCCGGGAGGGCCCTATGAGAATTTAGAAATCCGATGCTTTGATAGAGTAAGGGATCCCGAATGGAATGATTTTGAATATCGATTCATTAGTAAAAAACCTTCTCCTACTTTTGAATTGTCGAAACAAGAACTTTATGTGAGAGTCGAAGCCCCAAAGGGAGAGTTGGGAATTTTTCTGATAGGAGATCAAAGTGTTTTTCCTTGGAGATGGAAAATTCGCCCGCCGGGTTTTATCAATTTGCAAATTCTTCCTCAGTTAGTTAAAAAAATGAAATTGGCTGATATTATGACGATACTGGGTAGTATAGATATCATTATGGGAGAAGTTGATCGTTGAAATGATAATGGATACAACAGAAGTACAAGATATCAATTCTTTTTCCAGATTAGAATCCTTAAAAGAGGTCTATGGGATCATATGGATGCTTATCCCTATTTTGACTCTTGTATTGGGAATCACCATAGGTGTACTAGTAATTGTGTG